TGATGACTAATCAAACAATCTGAATCTTGGGGTAAACAGTTTACACTGCTTATGTTTACTTCCACTTTTTCTTGTACTCTTGTACATAGATAATGAGATTTTTTCTTCTTACTGCGAATTTTTAAGCTGTTTTCTTTCACTCATCTAACTATCTAGTTTAACTAACCAATGTGAATGATGAATAAAAAAAAATATCTATTCAATACATTCAACCTCTTTCTTTTATTTATCTCCGAGAAATAAAAGTTAATCTTTCAACGAATCACACGTATAGCTTTTGATAACACACATAGAGTTAATGGTATTTCATAACTAATAGATTGAGCGGCAGCTCGTGGACCACCAGAAAAAGAATTTTTCTTATTGATCCATATCCTGATATAAGAAGCCCAATAGAAGCAATACTTGAAATGGCGATCCATAAAGAAACACCTATACTGAGATCTGCTAAAAAAAGGCGATACCAAAAAGAAATTACTAAATTACTTAGTAGAATTGATATGACCGCTATAGATGGTCCGACACTAAAAAAACGAATATCTCCTCTAGATGGGAGGAGATCCTCTTTTAAAATTTGTCCCGTCTGCTAGAGCTTGAAGAATTCCCAATGGGCCAGCATATTCAGGTCCAATACGTTGGCTGCGGATATTTCTCTTTCTAACCACACAATTACTAGTGCCCCTATAGTAATTCCCAATAGAATGGTAAAAATTGGGACAACCAGCCATATGAGTCCATAGACTTCTTTTAAGGATTCCGATCTAGAAAAAGAATTGATAGCTTGTATCTCTGTCGTATATCATTTCAACGATCTACTTCTCCCATAATGATATCTATACTACCTAGTATCGTCATGATATCGGCCAATTTCATTCCTTTAACTAGCCGGGGAAGGATTTAAAAATTGATTAAACCGGGTGGACTAATTTTCCATCTCCTGGGAAAAACACTATTATCTCCTATCAGAAAAACTCCTAATTATCCTTTTTGGGCTTCTACTCTTATATAAAGTTCTTGTTTCGACAATTTTAAATTGGGTGAAGTTTTTTTACTAATGAATCTATATTCAAAAGAATTCCATTCGGAATTCTTTGCTCTATCAAAACGTAGGACTTCCTAATTTTAATAGGGTCCTCTGGGAATTCCTTCTAGAGCCTGCTGAATAATTTTTATGGATTCCATCATTTCTCCGATTCGTACTAAATAACAAGCTAATGAATCTCCTTCTTTTTGCCATTGGACTTCCCAATCAAAGTCATTATAACACTCATAATGATCAACTTTACGAAGATCCCATTGGATTCCGGAAGCTCATAACATTGGTCCTGATAAGCCCCAATTTTTTGCTTCCTCTCCACCAATAATACCCACTCCTTCAACTCCTTCCAAAAAAATGGGATTCTGCGTAATAAGTTTTTGATATTCAGCAACTTATCTTAAAGAATAATCGCAAAAATCGAATATCTATCCAGCCATGAGTTAAATCAGCAGCTACTCCTCCTATACGGAAATAATTATGCATCATTCACATACCGGTGGCAGCTTCGAATAGATCATATAGCAATTCCCACTCTCTTAAAATATAGAAAAAGGGAGTCTGTGCACCGATATCCGCCATAAAAGGTCCAAGCCATAACAAATGAGAGGCTATACGACTCAGCTCTAGCATAATTACTCTGATGCGGCTGGCTCTTTTAGGTACTTGAACATTTCCCAACTTTTCTGGTGCATTTATCGTTATTGCTTCTGTGAACATAGTAGCTAAATAATCCCAACGTGTTAGATAAGGCAAATATTGTATAAAAGTTTGGTTTTCCACTATTTTATCCATCCCTCTGTGTAAATAACCCAATATGGGTTCACAGTCAATAACATCTTCACCATCGAGAGTAATGATCAGTCGAAGAACACCATGCATTGATGGGCGGTGGGGGCCCATATTGACTATCATTAGATCTTTTCTTGTAGCCGGTACATTCATATCTTTTCTTCCCCGATTCATTATTCCATGAATTTCTCCAAACGAGGTTCATAAAAACAAAAAATATAATAAAAATAAAAATGCAAACGAATCTTCAAATTAACGAGTTTTTGGTTCCTGAATATCTAACTGACCGATTAATTTCTTATAACGTACTATATTTTTCTTTGATAAATAAGCCAGTAGTCGTTGACGTTTTACCAGAATTCTTCGTAGACCTCTTTGCGATAAAAAATCTTTTTTGTGCAATTCCAAATGTGAAGTAAGTCTCCGTATCTTATCGGTGAAACTTAATACTTGAAATTCAACAGATCCCTTGTTATCTTCTTTCTCTTCTTGTGAAATAAGTGAGATGAATGAATTTTTGACCATAAAAAATTTCTTCTATTTTTTTTTTCATGGATTTTACCGATCAGTAAAAATAATAAAAATTATGCCAGTCATTTTAATCAGGTACACAAAAAATTTTTATTTGGATAAAATAAATAAAAAAAGATGAATAAATCAAAATTTCAATTTGATTTGGATAGAAAGAGAATTTCTGCATTCTCGAAAGAGAATGATTTCTTTGTACCTAAAAAGATTCCGCCGATTTTTTCCAAAAACCAATCCAATCGATCCACCATTAAATTAGTATCGTGTACCAGACTGTAACACAACGTGTGCGTGCATCTTTCGTCTTTCACATATCAAATATGCCATGCAATATACGCAATATATAGGAAATACGCCATTAACTAAATCCGAATCGTGGATAGATATGTATCCTTGACATACCGAAACGACTGCCATTGTTTGTATCAAACCAATAACGATTCATACAAGCTAAATCTTCTAATCGATAATTGGGCCAAAGGAACAATTTGAAATTAATGAAATTTTTTGTATCTGTATTAAGATGCCTGTCCTCATTCCAAAATTGTCCACAGTTTCTTATGGTTTTTTCATCCAAAAATATTGGATTTCTATCCACAACATTCCAATTCTTGGAATTTAAAGAAATTTGAATTCTGAATTCTCTACGACGCCTAGGAGATAGAATATTTTCAGGAACAAGTAAATCATAATGATTTTTGTCTCCATTCACAAGCATACTGCTATGTCTTGCAATGGATCTATCTAAATTGTTCTCATCAACATATCTTTTTTTTCTGTATTTTCTACTAGTTTGGTGTTTACTCTTATCGACCAATGAAATAGATATGGTTTGATATATAAGAAATTGTCCATCCCTTTTTATAGAGAGACGAACTGGGTCGATAATAAATATTCCTTTTTTTATCAATTCTGTAAGAGCCATATCTTTATGAATCAGCATTACATCCAGACGCATCTCTCCTCTTTGAATCGAGGATATAGCAATTTCTCTTGGATTTATCAGTCTAAGTAGGAGACAATATACCTTGATATTATTGATAATTCTTTGATTCAAAGGGTCATCCCATCTTAATTGAAAAAGTAAATATTTTCTCAGCAAGAAATCTAGTTCTGCTTCCTTATTGCTTTTGGATTTTTTTTTCTTTCTACGTTTTTTAATGTCTGGTCCCGCGTAATCCTCTTCAACATGTTTTTTTTTTTTTCGTAGATCTGACCCCAAATTTCCTTGGTTTTGTATATCGAATACAAGATCTCCTTGCCCCTGCTGTTCGTTTTTTTCTTGGTTGGAATTTTCTAATTCAAGATATTCTTTTTGATTAGATGATATATGAGGGTCCTTTTTTTGATTTATGTTGATGTTTTTATTTTGACTTCGATTTTCATATAAATGAAAATTTAAAAGAAGTAATTTGATTGGTATGATCCATGGTTTCATCTTATATACATCAAAAAGTAGCAAAAATTCTGGGAAGAACCAAGGTTCTAGATTCAATATGGTACGATATAACCTTTCTTGATTCATTCCCATCCAATCAAAAAGTTTTTTTTTTTTATTTGATGGGTTGATTCCTTGATGAATCTTCAGAGAAAAAATATCTTTTTTTTCCAATTTTTTATAATTATTAGTTTGAGCCTTAGTATTTTTATTTATCTTGGTGACGATATGCATATTGGTCCAGGTTTCAATATCAATAGCCTTTCTAAGACAAAAGCGGAGAATTTGACAATCAAAATATTTTCTATCCCGATTTTGATCCGTATCAAAAAAAGATCCTTCTAGATAATTACTAATAGCTATATCTATCAGTACATAAAATGATTCGGGTTTCAGCGTATTGAAATTATATGGAATTTCTGGGTCCCCGTTTACTTGTAATGTTGATCCATAAAGATATGACTCCGTCCTATCCCCAGAATTCATATATTTATATGATAAAAGATCATATCTGTAGTGTTTTTGAAATTTTTCTTTTTGACTCGTCAATGAATCCACTGCATAATTTTTTTGTTTCACGTAATGAACTAATTGGTCTTTTTCTTTTTTATATGAATCCAATTTTATTTTTTCTTTCTTTTTAATTGTACCCCGTTGGTTGACTCTATTTCGCCATTTTAATGGTACTAATTGGGACCATTTTGTCTTAGGGAAATTGTATTGATAATGATCCTTTAACCAGTTTTTCCATTCATTCATTCCAGACTTATAACTTTTCTTATGCCTTGATTTGCCATCAAATATTCCTCGCGTCATACAAGAATCCTTGATTCTATTCCTAAGAAAAGGATAGGTTTCTTTATATTGAAGTACAGATCGCAACTGATACTTGTTTAGTAATTGGGTTTGGGATAATTTGTAAAATACATATGCTTGGGACAAGGAAGATAAGTCGCAATAAATATTTGAATTCTTATTAGTAATATTCAGATTACTAATATGAGTATGAAAAAGAGACTTTTTTATAGTCGAAATAAAGTTAATTGTATTTTTATTTGTTTCATCAATTCCTTCTTGATTTGTTTCATCGTTGTAAATGGATTTATTTAATTTTTTTTTTATTGATTCAAAGAAAAGTTGTGCATTGATCCTGGGAATATTCATGGTACATAACAAGATATCTATGTATATTTTTAAACTGAAAGATTTAATAAAATAGTGTGATTTACGTATTAATCTGATATTTTTTCTTTTTAATATCTGCCAAATATCTTTCTCTGATTCCGATCTTTTATCATCACTAGTTAGAACTCTTTTTTTATTGTCTTTTGCTATTTGTTTTATTTGATTCCTTATTGTTGTTGTTCTATCAGTAAGATCTTTTATTTTTTTTTCTATGAGTGAATAATTTGTCCACTTCATGGATCGAAGTCGAATGGTCAATTCGTGGGTAATCTTATTATTTATTTTTGAATCTTTTCCATTTTTGTTTGGTTCATATACTTTCACTTTCCTCAATTCAAATAAAAAAATAGGGTTTACTTTTTCTTTCATTATTCGTTTTATAACTAAAACTATTTTCATGACCCATCTTGTTTTTTCTTTTGAAACTTTTATAAACCCTTTTTTTCTTTCTTTTAAAACTCTTAGAACTAAAAAACATTTCTTTTTCACTTTTTTAATTTTTTTTTCGAGTTCTTTAAAAATGGGTTGAAAAAAAGAAGGCCATTTTTGGGGAGAACCAAAGGGGAGATTCGCTTCCATTCCCCAGACCGTTAAAAAACAAAAATTTTGTTTTTTTCCTTTTTTTTTCATTGGATCCTTATGACGGGATCGCACCTTAGATCTTCGCCAAGGTTTCAAACAGAAAGGAAATAAAATCTTTATCTGAATACCGTCTGTTAACCAATTCTTGGGAAATTCCGTTTCTGATAACGGAACACCATTATAGGTGCATTTAACATGCATTTCTCTATTCCATTCCTTTAAATCCTCGTACCATTCGGGTAATTGGAATAATAACATACGGCCAATATTTTTAGCTATTATCAATGAAGGCAATACAATGTATTTTCTAAGAAAGGATTGGGTTACTAACATCAAACCTCTTATTCTTTGGGCAAATATCATGCTATCCCAAGTTTCTGATATTGCTATCCGTTCATTTTCTTCTTTTTTCTCCTCATTTTTTTTCTCTTTTTCTTTTGTCTTTTCCTCAGAGTCCGGAATTTGCAATTCCGGTTCTCTCCGCACCCAATTCCGAAAAAAGAAATTAATCATTTCAGAGATATCAAAAGAAAAAAAAAAAGTTTTGTCTATTCGATCCAAAAAAAGCGGGGAATGCACATTTGCTTGAAACATTTCCCAAGTAACTGTTTTACGCCTTTGAGCACGCATGGATCCCTTGATTATATCCCGACGAAAATCCGATTGTTGCGAGTAACGTATCAAAGCCACCTCTTCCGCTTGATCACTATAATCAGCATTATTACTTATAGTCATAGAATCGGTATTCTGATCGTTATCTGTATAAATTACCACGCGTTTGGCTTTTCTCGAGCGAATCTCAGGATCTTCTGTAGATTCTTCCTCATTTTCTTCGTCCGCTTCTTCCAAATAATTGTTCAATTTGTATGACCATCGAGGAACCTTTTTACAGATTTTTTCTATTCCGCTAGATTCCTTTCTAATTATTGTTTGATCATTTGGATCAGTTGTAATGACATCAAATAAAAATTTCAAACATTTTACTTGACTTTCTGAATAATTTTTTTTTTTTTCTGCCAATAAAGCAAAATTTTTCAAATTTAAGCCGGGTGTGGGTTTAAAACGAAAAGATAATTCACCCGTCGAGGTTAATGAATTACCAATATAAGTCAATAATGATTTCCCATCAAACACTTTTTTTTGATCTTCAAATTCTCGGGATTCATGGGAATCATTAGGAAGTACACCATAAATCTGATTTATCCAAAACTTTTCTATGGAATCCTCTGTAGAAGTGATTAAATCATTCATGATTTCGTGTGCAGAGAATTTTTTTATTGTTCCCCGAGATGGCCCGTTTAAAAAAGGATCATACATTTTTGGCAAACATTCTTGTTCATTCTCATCTTTACATAATCTGATCCTTTTTTCGAGCATATCTAGAACAAAGGGTCCATTTTCTTTTTCTAGAGCTTTTATTCGACTTATTAATTCATTGTTCAAGTTATGCTTTTTTTGTTCATTGGTATAAACCCAATAATTATACAGGTCCTCGTGGTATAGTTTTTTTGTTGTGTACAAAAACTTTTTTCGTTCTATCATTTCCGAAAAAGTTGATAAACTAGGTGGATATGTAAAAGATATTATTTGTTTTCCATCACTTGGGCATGTATAAAAAAAATATTGTGACATTTGATTTCGTACAGAATTTTTTAATCGATCATTTTTTATATATCGCAATGGACGATTCCATCGTTTATAATCGAAAAGAAAAGTAAGAAGAGGTTTTTCGAACCACAAAAAAAAATCAGTCTTTTCATTTTTCTCTTCTTTAAGTCTTTCTAATTCCCAATTATCTTGGTACCCATCAAGATAAGAATCTTCGTAAACAGGGCTATCTTTATAGCATGTCTCTTTAAAGTTAAAGTGGATTTCATCCTTTTTTTTTTCCTTTCCATTGACTCGGATCTCTTCCGTTTCATCTATTTTGTCCGGATCC